ATTTTTGTTTCTCGGGTTAACCATAACCAGAAGGGGTTAATTACATTTACATAAGTTTTAAACTTTCATTTTGATTCAAAATAAGTTTTATCTTTTCTCCTACCTTCAGAAAAACGAACCTCACTATCGTTAGCTTTTTCTAAAAGGTAACTATCTCAGTTTCATTTTCATATAGAATCTTTGAAAAAGACTTTCCTCTCTAAGAAAGAAAGGACTTACTATCTTTGGGATCTGATGCTACACCGCTGCTCAATACCTTAGTGGATCAACTCTATTACATAAGTTGATTCCTAACTTATATCTCATATCATGACATAAGTAAGCAGTTTTTTCTTATTGTATCGGCCCAAAATCTCACTAGTTGATCTTTACGGCGCTTCCCCTATCAATTAGATCTTTTATCTATCCATAGAATATAGTATTATAGGCATATCTTTTTCTTCTTTTTTTGGCTTTTATGAAGTCTCTTTCTTTGCTACAGCTAATAAAAATCGTTGCTTTGTACGATACATATGTAGAAAGCCTATCCTCTAGTATTTACTAGCGTATTTTATCTTTCTTTCCCTCTTTCTATAGTGGAGATAGTCGCACGTAATGACAGATCACGGCCATATTATTAAAAGCTTGTGGTAAGAATGGGTTTCGTTCTAGTGCCCGGAAATAATATTCCAAAGCTTTTGTATGTTCTCCGTTACTTGTGTGGATAAGGCCTATGTTATACAGTATATAACTTCGATCATAGGGATCAATTTCGAGTCTCATAGCTTCATAATAATTCTGTAAAGCTTCCGCATAATTTCCTTCGGATTGAGCTGACATCCGTTACGGTCGTTCATTCTATTCAAAGAATCCCCGTTTCAGAACCGTACGTGAGATTTTCATCTCATACGGCTCCTCCCTTCTGTGCATAATGAATGATAATAATCCATGGAACCAAAAGAATATTGAAATATTCTCATTATGAACTGACAGGGACTAGTGTTTTTACAAGAAATCTCTAGCCAGCCTTCCTGCAAGAGGTCTTTTCTTAACACTAATTGTGTTGTTGCTAGATAGAAAAGGTTACTCCAACAATTTCTTTGTCCTCAACGCCCCCTATTTTCAGGAATTAGTCACTTCAACAGTCTTTGATGGTTATATAGGTATCCAAAGTACAAACGAGATGGATGTTTGTTGTCCCAACCATTCTTGTTAGTTCCGATCCCGATAAGGAAAGGGATAATTTATAACAAAGTTTTTTTGTTGATTCCTAGGTGTAGTGCTTCTTCCCCTATGCCGCCTATTGGTACTGATGGAGTAGGATTGACCTCTAATACAGAAAAGAACCTATAGGTGTAACCTTTCGCTCAATACTAGATTAGAAAATGGAAGCATCTGAGGCTGCATCAATCGGGGATACACAATAGAAGGAATTGTTCTATTTCCAAACTTCACCTTCAAGAAGCGTAGATTTTTTTCAGATTTATTTCAATAAACGCTTTTCATTTTATACCGAATCCAACCCTGCGTGCCTTTACTCGTAAGACGTAGAACACTAAATAGAATCAAATCGCACCATCTCTATAATAGGTAAATGCCTCTTTTTCCCCGGAAGTTGTCGGAATTATTCGTAATAAGATATTGGCCACAATTGAAGAGGTCTTATCAATAAAATTTCCATTTATCCGTGATCTAGGCATAGTTCGCAATCCATTCTATAATTCTTCTCATTACCTCGCGTGGGAAAAGAATCCCCAAACAAAGGAATTGTATAGGACGAAATAACATAAAAAAAGACTCGTTCTAAACATTGAATTTCTTTTTCCTACAGTATGATAACTCAAAAGTTTTTTTATTATGATTAAAAGAGGAAAAAGAATAGAATAATAATTCTATGATAAAAATCCCATCCATTTTAATATTTCGAATTGTTATAATCGGTTGGTGGTACCTATACTGCAAAAGTATGAATGGCTCGCTATTCACCCGATTTCTGGGTCATAATCATAAAATTATGTCGGAGAGATGGCCGAGTGGTTGAAGGCGTAGCATTGGAACTGCTATGTGGGCTTTTGTTTACCGAGGGTTCGAATCCCTCTCTTTCCACACCTTCGCCTAATTCAAGAGCGTTATTGACCACAATGGATCAAATAACAAGGAATTGGAGTATTCCAATAGGTAGACCTTTCTTTGAAATGAATTCTCTATTCCTAATTGGGGTGGTACGAAAAATACTGATTTAAGGGTAGCCAAGACATACAAATATCCCCGTGCGTGGACCCATTTATGATACATGAAAGGGAAAAATCTCCGGAGCAAACCCCTTAGCTTCGGTCGATTTACTTCAGCGAAAAGGGGGCAAAATTACCCGAATCCTTGCCTTGCCATTTTAGTTAGGTTCAAGTCTGACGGGAATAATATTCTACGACTAGCAACTCGTTTATTTTCAAACCGACCCACTTACTATCTATTATTTGATTGACTAACCCCTTATATTGGGATGAGTGAAGAGTCAAATGTT